AAATAAATGAAACAAACAAAATCCCAGTAAATGGAAAAGAAAAAACAAAGGATGAATTCCATTTAAACTTTAAAGAGACATGGTATAACTATAAGTATAAGGATAGTCCGATTTACAAAGATTCTTATCTTGATATCTATCAAGAACAAGAACTTTGGGAATTAGAAAGTAAAGAAGATCCAAATCTTTTTTGGTTTGAAAAACCGCTTGTCACTTTTCTTTTCGACTGTAAACGATGGAATCGTCCATTTCGATATATAAAAAATGATCGATTTGAAAATGCTGTACGAAATGAAATGTTACAATATTTTTTTTATGCATGTCCAAGTGATGGAAAACCAAAAATATCTTTTACATATCCACCGAGTTTATCGACTTTTTCAGAAATGATAGAACGAAAAATATCTTTGTACACGACCGAAAAACTATCCCACGAGGATAATTATTGGGTTTATATTAATGAACAAAAAAAGCACAGCTTGAGCAATGAATTAATAAATCGAATAAAAACTCTAGAAAAAAAAACAGGATCCCTTTCTCTAGATGTGCTCGAGAAAAGAATCAGATTATGCAATGATGAAAATGAAAAGGAATGCTTGCCTAAAATGTACGATCCTTTTTTGAACGGACCATATCGCGGAAAAATCACAAAATTATATTCACGTTCAATTAGAGATGATTTAATAACTTCTACAGATGCGGAGGAGTCCATAGTCTGGATAAATAAAATTCATGGTCTACTTCCTTCCCCCCAAAAAGAATTTGAATATCAAAAAAATATCTTTGATGGAGAATTTTTATTGACAAATATTGGTCATTCCTTAACCACAATCGGCGAAGTCCCATTGGAATCCCCACCCAGTCTTAATTTAAATTTGAAAAATTTGTCTTTATTGGCAGAAGAAAAAAGAATTGATTCAGAAAAGCAAGCAAAATGTTTGCAATGGATATTCGATGTAGTTACAACTGATTACAATGATCAAACAATTAGAAATCCAAATAATAAATGGATTTTTCCTGGAATAGAAGAAATAAGAAAAGGGGTTCCTCGATGGTCATACAAATTGACCGATGGTTTGGAAGAACAAGAGGAAGAAAATGAAGAAGAATCAACGGAAGATCATGAAATTCGTTCAAGAAAAGCCAAACGTGTTGTAATTTATACTGATAAAGATGAAACTAGCACTAGTATTAGTAATACTAGTGATACTGATCCAGCGGAAGAGGTGTCTTTGATACGTTACTCACAACAATCGGATTTTCGTCGGGATCTAATCAAAGGATCCATGCGTGCTCAAAGACGTAAAACAGTTACTTGGGAAATTTTTCAAACAAATGTGCATTCGCCACTTTTTTTGGATCAAATAGACAAAACTTTTTTTTTCTCTTTTGATATCTCCGAAATGATGAATCTCGTTTTTAGGGGTTGGGTGGGTAGAGGATCGGAATTTCAAGTTTATGATTCTGAGAAGGAAGAGACAAAAGAAAGAGAGAAGAAAAACAAGGAAAAAAAAGAGGAAAATGAACGTATAACAATATCAGAAACTTGGGATAGCATTATATTTGCTCAAGCAATAAGGGGTTCGATGTTAGTAACCCAATCAATTCTTAGAAAATACATTGTATTGCCTTCATTGATAATAGCTAAAAATGTTGGCCGTATATTATTATTTCAATTCCCCGAGTGGTACGAGGATTTGAAAGATTGGAATAGAGAAATGCATGTTAAATGCACTTATAATGGTGTTCAATTATCAGAAACAGAATTTCCAAAAGATTGGTTAACGGATGGTATTCAGATAAAAATTCTATTTCCTTTCCGTCTGAAACCTTGGCGAAAATCTAAAGTACGATCCCATCATAGAGATACAATGAGAAAAAAAGGAAAAAAAGACAATTTTTGTTTTTTAACAGTCTGGGGAAGAGAAGCGGAACTCCCTTTTGGTTCTCCTCGAAAACAACCTTCTTTTTTTGAACCTATTTTGAAAGAGTTAAAAAAAAAAATGAGAAATTTGGAAAAATCATTTTCTCTTTCTCTAGTCCTAAGAGTTTCTAAAAAAATGAAAAAATGGTTTTTACAAATTTCAAAAGAAAAAAAAAGATGGGTTAGGAAAATAGTTCTAGTTATAAAACGAATAATGAAAGAACTTGAAAAAATAAACCCAATTTTATTATTTGGATTCGGGAAAGTCAAAGTCTATGAATCGAACGAAAATAGAAGAGATTCTATAATCAGTAATAAGATTACCGACGAATCAACTACTCGAATTAGATCCACGAATTGGACAAAATATTCACTTATAGAAAAAAAAATAAAGGATCTTGCTGATAGGACAAGCACAATTAGGAATCAAATAGAACAAATCACAAAAGACAAGAAAAAAACAGTTCTAACTCCAAGTATAAGTATTAGCCCTGACAAGACAAATTGTGCTGATAAAAATGCAGAATTACAAAAACCTATTTGGCAAATATTAAAAAGAAAGACTACCCGATTAATACGTAAATTATACTACTTTCTCAAATATTTCATTGAAAGAATATACAGCGATATCCTTCTATGTACCATTAACATTCTTAGGACCAATGCACAACTTTTCCTTGAATCAACAAAAAAAATGATCAATAAATTCTTTTACCACGATGAAACAAATCAAGAAGGGATTGATCAAACAAATAAAAATACAATTCACTTTATTTCGACAATGAAAAAGTCGCTTTCTAATATTACTAATATTAGTAATAAGAATTCAAACATTTATTGTGACTTATCCTCTTTGTCACAAGCATATGTGTTTTACACATTATCACAAGTTCAAGTTACTAACTTGTATTACTTGAAATCTGTACTTCAATATCACGGGATACATCTTTTTCTTAAAGATAGAATCAAGGATTATTGTGGGACACGAGGACTATTTGATTCCAAACCAAAGTATAAGAAAGTTTATAAATCTGGAATGAATAAATGGAAAAACTGGTTAAAGAGTCATTATCAATACAATTTATCTCAAACTCAATGGTCTCGATTAGTACCACAAAAATGGAGAAATAAAGTCAATCAACATTGTACACCTCAAAAAAAAGACTCAATAATATTGGATTCATATAAAAAAAACCAATTAATTCATTATGTGAAACAAAATTATTACGGAATAGACTCATGGACAGGAGAAAAAGAAAAATTAAAAAAAAACTACAAATATAATTTTCTAGCACATAAATATATGAATTACGAGGATGGAGGGGACTCATATATTTATCCATCGCCATTACAAGTAAACAGAGACAAAAAAATTCCATATAATTTCAATACACAGAAAACACAGAAACCCGAATCATTTTATGTACTAGTAGGTATAGATATTAGTGATTATCTAGGAGAAAAATCTAGTCTATATGGAGAAAAAAATCTGGATAGAAAATACTTTGATTGTAGAATTCTCCGGTTTTGTTTTAGAAAAAATATCAATATTGATACCTGGACTAATATGCATATTGGTACCAAGATTAATAAAAATACTAAAGCCGGAACTTATAATTATCAAAAAATTTATAATAAAGATATTAATCCTCTCGCGATTCATCAAAAAACAGAAACATCCAATAAAAGAAAAACCTTTTTTGATTGGATGGGAATGAATAAAGAAAAGCTATATCGTCCCATATCAAATCTGGAATCTTGGTTCTTCCCAGAATTTGGACTACTTTATGATGTATATAAGCTTAAAGCATGGATTATACCAATCCAATTTCTTCTTTTAAACATTCATAGAAATACGAATATTAGTCAAAATAAGAACATCAACGGAAATCAAAAAAAGGATATTAATCTACAATCTAATAAAAAAGAATATCTTGAATTAGAGAATCAGAACCAACAAGAAAAAAAACAAAAGCCAAACCAAAGAGATTTTGGATCAGATACACAACAAGATACACAAAAACAAAAGAAAAAAGAAGATGTTGAAAAAAATGACACAGGATCCACCATTAAAAAACGTAGAAAGAAAAAACAATTCAAGAGTAAGAAGGAAGCAGAACTAGATTTATTTCTGAAAAAATATTTCCTTTTTCAATTAAGATGGGATGATTCTTTGAATCAAAGAATGATCAACAATATCAAGGTATATTGTCTACTACTTAGACTGATAAATCTAAAGGAAATTGCTATATACTCAATTCAAAGAGGAGAGATGCGTCTAGATGTAATGTTGATTCAAAGGGATCTATCTCTTACAGAATTAATAAAAAAGGGAATATTTTTTATTGAACCAGTTCGTCTCTCTAAAAAATGGGATGAAGAATTTATTATATATCAAACCCTAGGTATTTCATTGGTCAACAAGAGTAAACAACAAACTGATAGAAGATATATAAAAGAAAAATATCTTGATGAAAATCCTTTTGAGAAATCCATTTCACGACATAGCACTATGTTTGTGAGTGAAGATAAAAATAATTATGATTTATTTGTTCCTGAAAATATTCTATCTACTAGACGTCGTAGAGAGTTGAGAATTCTAATTTGTTTCAATCCTTGGCGGGGTAATGTTGTAGACGTAGATAGAAATCTAATATTTTTCAATGAAAACAACATAAGGAACTATGGACAGTTTTTGAAAAAGGACGGGCTTTTTAATACAGATGCAAATAAAAACAAATTAATTAAATTCAAATTGTTTCTTTGGCCCAATTATCGATTAGAAGATTTAGCTTGTATGAATCGGTATTGGTTTGATACCACTAATGGTAGTCGTTTCAGTATGTCAAGAATACAGATGTATCCACAATTCAGAATTAATTTATCAATTAATTGATAGGATAGTTTAATATACAATATATGGTATAGTATTTTTAATATACAATATACAATATACTAACTATATTATATACTAACTCTATTTTAATATACTAACTATATTAATATAAATATAAAACTATATTATATAAATATAATATTATATAAATATAATTAATATACTAACTATATTATATAAATATAATTAATATACTAACTATATTATATAAATATAATTAAATGAAAATAAAATATATAATTAATATACACTCACTAAATATAACTATAAACTATATAACTATATAAATATACAAATAAATATATGATATCAATGTACTATAAATATCAATAAACAATATATATATTATTTATTGATATTTTTTATTTTATATATAGTTATTTAATTGAATTTATATTAATTTAATTGATTTAATTGAAGATTTAATTGAATTTATATTATATTTATATTTTATATTGTATTATTATTATTATATATATTATAATAATATATTATAATAATATATATTATAATATATATTAATTTATATTTATATTAATTTAAATTAATTGAAAAATTCAATATTATATATTAATTTAAAATTCAAATTTATTAATTATGATATTACATATCATATAATATTGATATAATATTATATTCATATAGTATATTATATATTATTAGTATATTATATAAATATAATTTAATTATTAGTATTATTAGTATATTATATAACTATGAGTATTATATAATTATGAGTATATAATTATGATATAATGTAGTGTGTAGTACGTGAGTGAGACATTCGATATATGAAGGTCAAAAGATATACACATATGTTGTGTTACATTATGATACATGATACTGAATTTAATGGCTTATCAACTGAATCTAGAAATAATGAATTAGCGAAATCCTTTTAGGTACAATACAAAGAAATCATTCTCTTTGGTGAGTGCAGAAATATATTATACCTTTCCATCCAAATCCAATTTGAATTTTTTTTTTATTTATTAATTTGATTTGGATAAGAAATTGGTTTGGATAGAAAAAATATTAAAAAATATTAATATTATAAATATTTTATAAATATTATATATATATATATAATATATATATAAGTATAAGTAGGGGGAAACCTTTTTTGTGTCTACCAGAAAATGACTGACATTATTATTTCTGATCAGAAAAAAAAAATGGAAAATTCTTTTATGGTCAAAAATTCATTTATCTCAATTATTTCGCAAGAACAAGAAGAAAAAGAAGAAAACAAAGGGTCTGTCGAATTTCAAGTATTCAGTTTCACCAATAAGATACGAAAACTTACTTCACATTTGGAATTGCATAAAAAAGATTTTTCATCTCAGAGGGGTTTACGAATAATTCTGGGAAAACGTCAACGGCTGCTGGCATATTTGTCAAAGAAAAATAGAGTACGTTATAAGAAATTAATTGGTCAATTGGATATTAGGGAGCCAAAAACTCGTTAATTCGAAGATTCGTTTGAATTCTTTTTTTTTTTTTTAGATTTTTATATTTTGTTTGATTTTGATGAACCTCGTTTTGAAAAATTCATAGAATAATGAATCGGGGAAAAAGATATGACTTTACCGGCTATAAGAAAAGATCTTATGATAGTCAATATGGGTCCTCACCACCCATCAATGCACGGTGTTCTTCGACTGATCGTTACTCTCGATGGTGAAGATGTTATTGACTGTGAACCCATACTAGGTTATTTACACAGAGGAATGGAAAAAATTGCGGAAAACCGCACAATTATACAATATTTGCCTTATGTAACACGTTGGGATTATCTAGCTACTATGTTCACAGAAGCAATAACAGTAAATGCACCAGAACAATTGGGAAATATTCAAGTACCTCAAAGAGCCAGCTATATCAGAGTAATTATGCTAGAGCTGAGTCGTATAGCTTCTCATTTGTTATGGCTTGGCCCTTTTATGGCAGATATTGGTGCACAGACTCCCTTTTTCTATATTTTTAGAGAGAGGGAATTGATATATGATCTATTTGAAGCTGCCACAGGTATGCGAATGATGCATAATTATTTCCGTATCGGAGGAGTAGCTGCCGATTTACCTCATGGCTGGATAGATAAATGTTTGGATTTTTGCGATTATTTTTTAACAGGAGTTGATGAATATCAAAAACTTATTACGCGAAATCCCATTTTTTTGGAACGCGTTGAGGGAGTGGGCATTATTGGGGGAGAGGAAGCAATAAATTGGGGCTTATCGGGACCAATGTTACGAGCTTCCGGAATCCAATGGGATCTTCGTAAAGTTGATCAATATGAGTGTTACAATGAATTCGATTGGGAAGTCCAATGGCAAAAAGAAGGAGACTCATTAGCTCGTTATTTAGTACGAATCAGTGAAATGACGGAATCTATAAAAATTATTCAACAGGCTCTAGAAGGAATTCCGGGGGGACCCTATGAAAATTTAGAAGTCCGACGCTTTGATAGATCAAAAAATTCTGAATGGAATGATTTTGAATATAGATTCATTAGTAAAAGACCTTCACCCAATTTTGAATTGTCAAAACAAGAACTTTATGTCAGAGTAGAAGCCCCAAAAGGAGAATTAGGCATTTTTCTGATAGGAGATCAGAGTGTTTTCCCCTGGAGATGGAAAATTCGTCCGCCAGGTTTCATCAATTTGCAAATTTTGCCTCAGCTCATTAAAAGAATGAAATTGGCTGATATCATGACGATATTAGGTAGTATAGATATTATTATGGGAGAAGTTGATCGTTGAAATGATAATTGATATAACAGAAATACAAACTATCAATTCTTTTTCTGCATCGGAATTCTTAAAAGAAGTTTATGAACTTATATGGCTCTTTGTGCCTATTTTTATCCTGATATTTGGAATCATAATAGGTGTACTAGTAATTGTGTGGTTAGAAAGAGAAATATCCGCAGGGATACAACAACGTATTGGACCTGAATATGCCGGCCCCTTAGGGATTCTTCAAGCTTTAGCGGATGGAACAAAACTACTTTTTAAAGAGGATCTTCTACCGTCTAGAGGGGATAGTCGTTTGTTCGGGGCCGGGCCAACAATAGCGGTCATATCTATTTTACTAAGTTATTTAGTAATTCCTTTTGGATATAACCTTGTTCTAGCCGATCTCAGTATAGGTGTTTTTTTATGGATCGCCATTTCAAGTATTGCTCCTATTGGACTTCTTATGTCAGGATATGGATCAAATAATAAATATTCTTTTTCAGGTGGTCTACGAGCTGCTGCTCAATCCATTAGTTATGAAATACCATTAACTCCATGTGTATTATCAATATCTCTACGTGTGATTCGTTAGAACATGAACTTTTTTATTTTTAGGAAAGGGATGAAATGTATTGAATAGATATAGTTATTTTTTATTCATCATTCAGATTTAGGTCAATGGGTTAAACTAGATAGTCATATGAGTGAAACAAAACAGCTTATAAATTTGCAGTAAGAAAATGGATTCTCATTCCCTATGTACAAGAGTAAAGTGGAAGTAAATATAAGCAGTCTAAACTGTTTACTCCAAGGTTGAAATTGCTTGATTAGTCTTCATGTCTTGAAGCGGGTACAAAGGATCAACTGTATGGAGTTTCGACTATAGTCTTGTACGTATTACCATATGGGGGATCAATCCAAAATGAGTGGGTGGAGAAGTAGGAACACCAAGATACACAAAAGATTAGTAATAGAGATAATGTAAAGTTTAAAAAGACATATTTATGCATAAAATGAATCAAAATAAGGGCTTTAAGTTAGTAGAAATGATAAAGCAGTACTTCCTTAGGATTCCGATCTAGAGTATGCTCCTATTCACTGATTAAAGAAATGACTATCAAGAACGAATTAATCCTCTTTTTTCAGAGTCCCCCCCCCCTTTTTTTTCTTCTGAGAAACAAGAGCAGGAACAAAAGAAAAAGAATGCAATATCAATAAATATCAATATATATAGAATGGGAAATATATAGTATAGAATGGGAAAATAACTGAATAAAAAAAATGGAGTTATTCTTTCTTTACTGCATACATATGCAATTCTTATGATGATTCATGAATTAGTGGCAAATTCTTCCTTTTTCATAATTAAAAAAAAAAAAAAACGGATCAAACTGTGTTGTCTATTGACAAAAATGAGTATTTTATTGAAGTAAAAAATTATTACTGAACAAAGAAAATTTATTTTTAAGAGAACGAGATCAATTCGGAAGCGTTTTTTTTTTTTCTAGCAAACAGAATTCCCTCGGTCTAATTTTGGACTCTCCGATCTTTACTTTATTATTTATTCCCCAATAGATAATTAATATTAATACCGAACTAGTCCTTATATTTATTTGTGGCCGTAGAGGAGCCGTATGAAGCTGAGGTTTCATGTACGGTTCTGGAATAGCGACGGAAACAGTGATGTTATCGCCGACTATAATTATCTAACAGTTCAAGTACAGTTGATATAGTTGAGGCACAGTCAAAATATGGTTTTTGGGGGTGGAATCTGTGGCGTCAACCTATAGGATTTTTAGTTTTTTTAATTTCTTCTCTAGCAGAATGTGAGAGATTACCTTTTGATTTACCAGAAGCAGAGGAGGAATTAGTAGCAGGTTATCAAACCGAATATTCAGGTATCAAATATGGTTTGTTTTACGTCGCTTCTTACCTAAATTTGTTAGTTTCTTCATTATTTGTAACAGTTTTTTACTTAGGTGGGTGGAATTTCTCTCTTCCATACATATTTCTTCCTGAACTTGTCGGAATAAATAAAAAAGAGGGGGTCTTTGGAATGACAATTGGCATCTTTATTACATTAGCTAAAGCCTATTTGTTCCTGTTTATTCCTATCACAACGAGATGGACTTTGCCTAGAATGAGAATGGACCAACTATTAAATCTTGGATGGAAATTTCTTTTACCTATTTCTCTAGGTAATCTATTATTGACAACTTCTTCCCAACTTGTTTCACTATAAATATAAATAACAGAATACAATAACGCTATTCTAGATTCATAACCTCTGTCAAACAAGAGAAAAAAAAAAAAAAATATTAACTTCTTTATTTCATGGATATCTACGATATGTTTCCTATGGTGACTGGATTCATGAATTATGGTCAACAAACAGTACGAGCTGCAAGGTATATTGGTCAAGGTTTTATGATTACCTTATCCCATGCAAATCGTTTACCCGTAACTATTCAATACCCTTATGAAAAATCAATCACATCAGAACGTTTCCGGGGTCGAATCCATTTTGAATTCGATAAATGTATTGCTTGTGAAGTATGTGTTCGTGTATGCCCTATAGATTTACCTGTTGTAGATTGGAGATTGGAAACAGATATTAAAAAGAAACAATTACTTAATTATAGTATTGATTTTGGGGTCTGTATATTTTGTGGTAACTGTGTCGAGTATTGTCCAACAAACTGTTTATCAATGACTGAAGAATATGAGCTTTCTGCTTATGATCGCCACGAATTGAATTATAATCAAATTGCATTGGGTCGATTACCAATATCAATAATAGGAGATTACACAATTCAAACAATTATGAATTCAACTCAAATCAACAAAATAAAGGATAAATCCCTTGATTCAAGGACGATTACCGATTAGGAAGATCCTTTTTTTGATATATTGATTTTGATTTGATATATTATATCAAATTGGAATGAATATATATATATATATTTATATTTATTTATTTAGTTATATTATTATATATAAAGTTATATTATTTATATAAAGTTATATTATTTATATAAAGTTATATTATTTATATAAAGTTATATTATTATATATAATAATATTATATTTATTAGATTTTATATTTATATATTTTATATTTATTTAGTTATATTATTATAACTATATAAAATATATAATAATATATATAAAATAGTTATTTTAATATATATAAAATATATAATATAATTATAATCTTATATTATATATAATCTTATATTTTATATAAAATTATATAAATATAATATAAAAAATATAATATAATATAAATAAATCTTATTTATATTATATATAATCTTATATTTTATATAAAATTATATAATATAAATATAATATAAATAAAATTATATAATATAAATATAATATAAATAAAATTATATATTATATAATATAAATATAATATAAATAAATCTTATTAATATTAATAAAAATAAAAAAAAAAATAGAATAAAATAATATAATAATAAAATAAAAATATAATATAAATATAATAAGAAAAAAAAAATAAAAAATACAAATTATATCTAAATTAATCCACTACATAAATTCACACTACATTAAGATTTAATTCAATTAGGGACGTAGCATATACAAGAAAAAACAAATAGAGTAACCTTTTTCCTGGATTATTCAAAAAGGTCATAAAAAATTTCAACTTATCTATATTTTATACATTATACACAATGGATTTAACTGGACCAATACATGATATTCTTGTAGTATTTCTGGGATTAGCTCTTATATTAGGAGGCCTAGGAGTAGTTTTAGTTACCAATCCAATTTATTCTGCCTTTTCTTTGGGATTGGTTCTTGTTTGTATATCCTTATTCTATATTCTATTGAACTCCTATTTTGTAGCTGCTGCACAGCTCCTTATTTATGTGGGAGCTATAAATGTCTTAATCATATTTGCTGTGATGTTCATGAAAGGTTCAGAATACTCCACGGATTTTCATCTTTGGACCGTGGGAGATGGGGTCACTTCGCTGGTTTGTACAAGTATTCTTTTTTCACTAATTACTACTATCCCAGATACATCATGGTACGGCATCATTTGGACTACAAAATCAAACCACATTATAGAGCAGGACCTTATAAGTAATGTTCAACAAATTGGGATTCATTTATCAACAGATTTTTTTCTTCCATTTGAGCTCATTTCTATAATTCTTTTAGTTGCCTTGATAGGTGCAATTACTATGGCTCGTCAATAATAATTAGTACAATAATAATTAGTATTATATAATAAATACTTAAATACTAAATACTTAGCATTAAAAAAATACTTTAGATTAGCACTCAAAAAAAGAGGTCTTTTTTTTTTTTTTGTTATGTGTTATTGTTAAGACATTTATTTTCCTTCAAATTTTAGTTCATATATGAATGATATTAATCTAAGAAACCTTTATAGAATTATATAAAAAGTCTCCCAAGGTATTTGATTCTACCTTTTCTTCTATCCCGAAGACTTTCTTTTGTCTTGAATTTTGTCCTGAAATTTTCACTTTCTAAAATTATTATGAATTTGAATTGTTTGTTGAAATCAATTGAGATTGATAAGGAGTTAGTCAATGATGTTTGAGCATGTACTTTTTTTGAGTGCATATTTGTTTTCTATGGGTATTTATGGATTGATCACAAGTCGAAGCATGGTTAGAGCACTTATGTGTCTTGAGCTTATACTAAATTCGGTTAATATTAATCTTGTCACATTTTCTGATCTATTTGATAATCGACAATTAAGAGGAGACATTTTCTCGATCTTTGTTATAGCTATTGCAGCGGCTGAAGCAGCTATTGGTTTAGCTATTGTTTCGTCGATCTATCGTAACAGAAAATCGACACGTATCAATCAATCAAATTTGTTGAATAAATAGTTCTAATGATATAACTAAATTGTAATCAATAATCATATACATATAATTTAATACTCATAAAATAAATAAATAAATAAAAATACTATTAAAAATTAAAAAAAAAAAATGAAATTTAAATATTAAATAAAATAATAAATAATTTAAATTTAAATAAAATAATAAATAATATAATATATTTAAATAATAAATAATAATAAATAATATAATATATTTAAATAATAAATAATAATAAATAATATAATATATTTAAATAATAAATAATATAATATATAATATATATAAATAATAAATATAATTATAATATATATAAATAATATATAATATATAATATTAATATATATAATATTAATATATATATATTAAATTAATAAAAATAAAATATATAAAAATATATTAAAATATATAATATAATAAAAATAAAAATGAAATAAAATATATTATAAAATATGAATGGAAATATAATTACATATAGTACGCCTGGCCCGAATCAGCATATTTATGTTTTACCCCCCGTAACTCTTCCTCTATTTTATATTTTATTTTATTTTGATTTAATTTTTTTTACTTTTCTCTACTTTTTATTTATTTTTTTTTACTTCATTTTTGACTTTTTTTATTTAATTTAAAATAAAATATTCAAATTCTAAAAAATTAGAATATAAAATAAATAAATAAAAAATGAAATAAAAATTATTCTAATTTTATAAACTACTCAAAAACAAAAAATAAATTAATAAAAAGATTAATACAAAAGATAAATAGAAAAAGAGGTAAGACGAGATTCGTCCCCCCCCTATTAAATATTTAATTCCTTCACCGGCAAAGAAACTTATAACCCCAACACTGTTTGTAACTCCATCAATTATGCATCTATCAAAAAAATGAGTTAGTTTAGCTAATCCTCTTATACCCCGGGTTACGACCCTTGTGTAGAAAAAATCTATATAACCACGATTATACGACCAATTATATACAACATTTACTATTTGGTCAAAAAAAACTCTTTTAGGACCTATTTTAACAAATGAATTGATTAAGTCAAAATTTTGGAAAGATGAATAAGCAGATCCATAAAAAATGGATGCTACAAATATTCCGAAAAAAGCTATACTTACTGAAAAAAATGCATTTGTCAAAAATTCATACCAGTCCATGGAATAGTCTGAATTCGGATGTAAAATATTTTTTGATGGAGCCAACCATTTTGATAATAGATCCAAATCCATTTCCCCTTGATCAAAAGCAATTCCTATGAATCCAACGAACAAAGTAAATACTACCAATACAAGCAAAGGAAATAACATAGTATTGTCCGATTCGTGGGGATACATAGAAGTATATTTTTTCAAGAAACGAGTAGTAAAGTATCGCATCCGATTTATTACATTCCCATCAAATTGATATGTATTTTTAGAAAAAAAATAAACGCTTTCATTATTATTCATTGTCGTCGTCGAGAAAAGTAAATTTATGTTGACCGCCTTAGGGGCTTCTTTCCCCCATAAAGATATTGAATAAAATGAGCTATTTTGAGTTCCACTGTAATTTTGAAAATGAACATGTAAATACCCTTCAAAGGTAAGTAAATACACCCGAAACATATAAAATGCAGTTAGTCCTGTTGTAAAACAAGCTATTACTGCGAAAATTGGCGAATACAACCAGCTTTCACTAAGAATTTCATCTTTGGACCAAAAACAAGCAAGAGGTGGAATACCACAAAGAGAAAGTGTACCTAATAAAAACGTAGTTCTCGTAATTGGAACATATCTTGTCAAACCACCCATAAGGGCCATATTCTGACTTTTATCGGGTGAATATCCAACAAGGGGTTCCATTGAATGAATAATAGATCCGGATCCCAAAAACAATAATGCTTTAGAATAGGCATGAGTGATCAAATGAAATAAAGCAGCTCGATAAGAACCTAGCCCCAGGGCTAACATAATATAACCCAATTGAGACATTGTAGAATAGGCTAAACTTCTTTTAATGTCTCTTTGAGCAATAGCCAAAGTAGCTCCTAATAATAGTGTTATTACACCTATCAAAGAAATGAAGTTCATTATATAAGGTATGCCTGTGAAAAGAGGAAGAAGCCGAGCCACAAGAAAAATTCCCGCTGCTACCATAGTAGCAGCATGTATAAGAGCCGAAATAGGAGTAGGTCCCTCCATGGCTTCAGGTAACCATACGTGAAGGGGAAATTGTGCGGATTTAGCAACTGCACCGAGGAATAATAGGGAGGCACACAGAGTAGTAAATAAAGAATTAACCTCATTATTATCAATCAACTTATTAAATGTTTCGAACAAATCCCGAAATTCAAAACTTCCTGTTATCCAATAAAAACCTAAGATTCCTAATAAAAAACCAAAATCCCCTACACGATTGGTTACAAAAGCTTTTTGGCAAGCACTTGCTGCAATTGGTCGTGTGAACCAAAAACCTATTAATAAATAGGAACACATTCCTACTAATTCCCAAAAAATATAAATTTGTATCAAATTGGAACTAGTAACTAATCCCAACATTGAAGCATTGGAAAAACTCATATAAGAAAAAAATCTCAAATATCCTCGATCATGAGACATATAATTGTCACTATAAATAAGAACCATTATTCCAACAGTAGTGATTAATATTAACATTATAGAAGTAAGCGGATCAATAAAGTATCCAAACTCTAAGGAAAAATCATTATTGATAGTCCAGGACCATAGATATTGATAAATAAAACTTCCATTTATTTGTTGAATAGACAGATTGGCCGAAAAAACCATAGCTATGCTTAGCAGTAAAACACTAGGAAAAGCCCACATACGACGAATATTTTTTGTTGCTGTTGGAAAAAGTAGAAGTCCAAATCCTATTGACATAGTAACGGGGAGTGGAAGGAAAGGTATTATCCATGCATATTGATATGTATGTTCCATAAGAAAGCAAATTTTGAATTCTTTTCTTATTAATTTAATTGTTTCCGATTCACCAACTCTTATCTATTTTGGAAGGAAGAAGAATAAAACAAATCAGCAAAAAAAAATTATGAAAAACTCAAATATTTGAATTCTTAATTGATCTGACTTTTGCCATATATTATTGAATAATTCAAAAAGTTCCAATTCGTTTAATTGAATGATATGACCAAATGACTAGGTAAAACTTATTACCTGGTTATTCACTAAAAATACATTTTTATTAAATTTTAATTAAGATAAGATCCAAAAAAAATATGGAATTTTTTATTATTCTAATGTTTTGATGATTTATAACCATATAGTATAGTAAAAAAAGTTCCACCAACACCAATAAAATACTTGGTTCAGATATGGACCCAGTATCTGCTAATAACAGAATTCAATAAAAAGAAACTTTATTAACTTTAATATTATTATTATTATAGTTAAAATATTAAAAGTAAGTATCTAATTCATTGTGGAACTGATTGATTGAATTTCAATTCATTCAATAAGAAAACTTATGCTTATTATAAATAGAATCCTATAATGTTTCTTATTTGGCATAGAACTGAAATAAGATATTACTAGATATTACTAAAATTACCTTTATCTGATAATGTCTCGTTTTTAACAGACTAACTATAGTAGTTTTATTTAAATAAATATTATGGATAGTCGCCCCGAAATTGATCAATTAAATTAATAGAAAAAAAAATTTCAAATTATTATAAATTATATTAAAATTATATAAGGAAATGGGAGAAGAGTCTTAATACTTATTAAATGTGTTATAAAACAGACTAAAATCAAATATGAGTTGGAAACTTTTTTGTTCTTTCTGAATGGCAATCAATTTATTTTTAGTGGTAATAGATACCATAAACACAGATTTAATGGGGCTATAAAAAAAAATAACAAAACAATCAATACAATATTTATTTATATATATTTATATTGTATTGATTTGTTTGTCATGTAGAAACTATTTCTATGTTATGAAAAATTGTTATCTATGTAATAAGTTAAGTAAAGTATAGATAATAAATAATGAAAAAGGGCCAATCCTTTTTGAGCAATACATGTCTTTCACATCCAATGATAAAAATTACTAACTCTTTTTTTTTTGAATGGCAGTTCCAAAAAAACGTACTTCTATGTCAAAAAAACGTATTCGTAAAAGTATTTGGAAGAAAAAAGGATATTTGGCTGCCCTAAAGGCTTTTTCTTTAGCTAAATCAGTATCCACAGGACATTCAAAAAGTTTTTTTGTACGACAAACAAGTAATAAGGCCTTGGACTAATCTGAATTGACATAGTTCAAATAATTAAAACTTTTATAAGATGAATGAGTCGCATTAAATAAATTTTGGTTTTGTTTTAAATTCTTCAATTCAATATAAGTTAGAACTAACTGTTGTGATATGTAGAAGAAGATTTTCTCTGTCTACTATAATTGGTTTTAACCATTATTATTTTTTTTTTCTTTTTCTATTTTTTCTTTAAATTTTTTTTTTTAAAGAAAAAATAGAAAAAGAAATTTGATTTCATTTTTTTTTTCATTATACTATAATTCAAATTTGTTTGTGAGATGGTAATTTTGACTTACCACAACTAACTTTTCACAACAAGTTTACTTATTTTAAAATCCAATTTTTTTTGTGAAAAGTAAAATTACAATAGAAATTGCAATTCTTTTTATTATATGTCTAGTCCAATACCTAATTGATTTGTTTTGTAAATCTTCCCATAAATGTTATACAAAGAATACAATTAGTAATACAATTTAACGATACCGAGTTAGTAATATATGTAAATATTACATTTAAAATTTAAAAAAATAGAAATATTATATATATTATATAAATATATTAGTAAAATATATTAGTATATTAAAATATTATATTATATATTATATATATAAATATATATAAATATAAATATATATATAAATATATATTATATAAATATATATATATAATATATAATATAATTTTTTTTTAATATTAAATTAATTTTATTTATTTAGTTTTAATTAAATTAAATACATTATATTTTTAATTAAAATGAATATAATGTAAATATATTAAATGTAAATATATAATGTATAATGTAAATATAATGAAATGAATTTCAATTTAAACAATATTACATTGAATCCTTGAATCTCGACGATTCAAGATGAATGAGCTATTATTATTTCAAGCAAGCCGCCATGGTGAAATCGGTAGACACGCTGCTCTTAGGAAGCAGTGCTAGAGCATCTCGGTTCGAGTCCGAGTGGCGGCATCCTCTAAAAATAACAACATTATAGATCCTATAATTTATTTAATTCCTGATTTGAATTTCTAATTGGACTTCTTCTTTTATGATATTTGTAACTTTAGAACATATATTAACTCATATCTCTTTTTCGATCATTTCAATTGTAATTACGATTCGTTTGATGACTTTTTTAGTCCACGAAATCGTAGGATTATGTGATTCGTCGGAAAAGGGGATGATAGCTACTTTTTTATTGATAACAGGATTATTGGTTATTCGTTGGATTTATTCGGGACATTTCCCATTAAGTAATTTATACGAATCATTAATGTTCCTTTCGTGGAGTTTCGCTATAATTCATATGATTCCATATTTTAGGAATCATAAAAATAAAAAAGATTTAAACGCAATAACCACACCAAGTGCTATTTTTACTCAAGGCTTTGCCACCTCGGGTCTTTCAACTGAAATGCATCAATCTGCAATATTAGTACCTGCTCTACGGTCCCATTGGTTAATCATGCATGTAAGTATGATGTTATTGAGTTATGCAGCTCTTTTAGTTGGATCTTTATTTTCAATTGCTCTTCTAGTCATTGCATTTCGAAAAAATGTCGAAATTTTTGGTAAAAACAAGAATTTATTAATTAGGTCATTTTTCTTTCGTGAGATCGAATACTTGAATGAAAACAGAAATGTTTTACAAAACACTTCTTTTTCTTCTTTTAAAAATTATTACAAATATCAATTGATACAAAGATTAGATTATTGGAGTTCTCGTGTCATTAGTCTAGGATTTACTTTTTTAACTATGGGTATTCTCTCTGGAGCAGTATGGGCTAATGAGGCATGGGGATCCTATTGGAATTGGGACCCTAAAGAAACTTGGGCATTTATTACTTGGACCATATACGCAATTTATTCACATACTAGAACAACGCAAAGTTGGCAGGGGGCGAATTCGGCAATTGTGGCTTCTATAGGATTTCTGATAATTTGGATATGCTATTTTGGGGTTAATCTATTAGGAATAGGACTACATAGTTATGGTTCATTCATATTAACTTAGATACTAACTTATTGAAGAATAAATAAAAAACCGTCCCACAGATAAAGAAAGTTTGTGTAAGTTTTTTTTGAGAACCATTTAACTTTTTGTTTTTGAGTTAAATGGTTCTCAAAAAAAAAACTTGAGATGTAATGCATCCCATTACAATTCTAATTCACTTCCCATAATGACTTTCTGTTTTTTTTTTTATTCATGAAGACTATCTATCGTAATAATTAGATAGAATAGCTTGTACCTTGTCAACTGATAAGGAAATAACCAAATCAGGATAAATACCAATCGCTATTACAGGTAGAAAGATACAGATCGAAACAAATAGTTCTCGTGGTCCAGAATCTACAAAAAAAGAGTTTGGAAGATTGAATAACTTGTATCCATAGAACATCTGGCGTGACATAGATAATGAATAAATAGGAGTTAATATCATTCCAATTGCCATTACAAAAGTAATTAGTATTTTTGGCATTAAAAGATATTTTGGACTGGTAATTATTCCAAAAAATACTACTGATTCCGCAACAAAACCACTCATTCCTGGCAATGCAAGAGAAGCCATTGAGAAACTACTGAACATAGTAAAGATTTTTGGCATTGGAATAGATATCCCTCCCATTTCGTCAAGATAAACAAGACGTATTCTATCACAACTTGTTCCCCCCAAGAAAAAAAGGGCAGCACCAATAAATCCATGAGAGAGTAATTGTAAAATAGCTCCATTAAGTCCTGCGTTGGTTATCGAACCAATTCCTATAATTGTGAAACCCATGTGAGATACGGAAGAATAGGCTATTCTCTTTTTTAAATTGCGTTGACCGAGAGAGGTTGAAGCGGCATAAATTATTTGTATTGTTCCCACTATTACCAACCATGGTGAAAATATGGAATGAGCGTGGGATAAAAATTCCATATTGATCCGAATCAATCCATATGCTCCCATTTTTAATAAGATTCCGGCTAGAAGCATACATGTACTGTAATGTGCTTCCCCGTGGGTATCTGGTAACCATGTATGTAGGGGTACAATCGGTGATTTGACAGCATAAGCAATAAGGAAGCCAAAATATAATATTATTTCCAATGCTATGGGATACGATTGATTAGCTAATGTTTCAAAATCTAATGTTGGTTCGTTGGAACCATATAAACCCATACCTAGAACGCCTATTAAAAGAAAAATGGAACCCCCCGCAGTGTATAAAATAAACTTTGTAGCCGAGTACAGACGTTTTTTCCCCCCCCACATGGATAAAAGTAAATAGACAGGAATTAATTCTAACTCCCACATGATAAAAAAAAGTAAAAGGTCTTGAGAAGAAAATGATCCTATTTGACCACTGTACATTGCTAACATCAGGAAATGAAACAATCGCGAATCTCGAGTAACTGGCCAAGCCGCTAAAGTAGCTAAAGTAGTGATAAATCCTGTCAGTAAAATAGGTCCTAGGGAAAGCCCGTCGATTCCCAGTCTCCAGTGAAAATCCAAAATATTTATCCATTTAAAATCCTCTTCTAATTGGATTAACGGATCGTCCAATTGAAAATGATAACAGAATGCATAGGTCGTTATAAGGAGTTCTAATAAACATATACCTATAGTATACCACCGCACTACCTTATTTCCCCTATGCGGGAGAAAAAAAATGGAAGAGCCCGCGAATATCGGAAAAACAACAATTATTGTTAACCAAGGAAAATAACTCGTGGTAAAGACAAGATACGCTTTGACCAGAAAAACCCGTACTCAATAAAATTTGTTTATTTAATTCTGAGCACGGGTTTTTGTCAGTAAAGAGGAATCAAATGATTCAAGTGGATTTTTTTGTAACGTATCAGTAAGCTAGGGCCATACTGCGAGTTGTCTCATGCCATAAATAAACACGGATACTCAAAAAATCTGTTGGACAAGCGGATTCACATCTCTTACAACCTACGCAGTCTTCGGTTCTTGGAGCGGAGGCAATTTGCTTAGCTTTACATCCCGACCAAGGTATCATTTCCAAAACATCCGTAGGGCAGGCCCGTACACATTGAGTACACCCTATACATGTATCATAAATCTTTACTGAATGTGACATTGGATCTATAAGCTTCAGTTTTGAACATAAAAATTTTCGATCTGGTTCTAGTAAAATCGATAGTAAATAAATCCACATATGGTAGACACCAGACGAATCAGTGGTTTACCAGAATTTTTTTTTTTAGAATCTATCTTATCTATATACTTCTGGATTTGTTCATGAGAAAAGGGCCAAGAGACTTTGATTTCTATTTCGGCAAACAGAGTGATACGAATCATCCATGTTACATGCTAATACTAACTAATATTAATAAAAAAAAACTATAAAAACTAGTGAATAGAATATAACTGATAAATATAATATTAATTATGTATGATTAATTAATCATATTTTATCATAACATATTTTAAACTTTTATTATAAACTATAATATTATAATATCATAAATGAAAATTATATAAATAAATCATAAAATATCTAAATTATATATAGAATAGGTAAAGCTTTGTGATAAGGCATATCCTTATTTATTTTTTATATTATTTTAAATGAAATTAAAATTAAAATAATACAAAAAATATTATTATTATATTTAAATAATATAAAAAATACTTATATTTATATTAATATATTAAATATATATATTATTAAATTAATATAATATATATTATTAAATATTATTATTTATTATTATTAAATATTAAATTAAATTATTAAATATTATAATATAGTTAGTATATTAAAATAGAGTTAGTATATAATATAGTTAGTATATTGTATATTGTATATTAAAAATACTATACCATATATTGTATATTAAACTATCCTATCAATTAATTGATAAATTAATTCTGAATTGTGGATACATCTGTATTCTTGACATACTGAAACGACTACCATTAGTGGTATCAAACCAATACCGATTCATACAAGCTAAATCTTCTAATCGATAATTGGGCCAAAGAAACAATTTGAATTTAATTAATTTGTTTTTATTTGCATCTGTATTAAAAAGCCCGTCCTTTTTCAAAAACTGTCCATAGTTCCTTATGTTGTTTTCATTGAAAAATATTAGATTTCTATCTACGTCTACAACATTACCCCGCCAAGGATTGAAACAAATTAGAATTCTCAACTCTCTACGACGTCTAGTAGATAGAATATTTTCAGGAACAAATAAATCATAATTATTTTTATCTTCACTCACAAACATAGTGCTATGTCGTGAAATGGATTTCTCAAAAGGATTTTCATCAAGATATTTTTCTTTTATATATCTTCTATCAGTTTGTTGTTTACTCTTGTTGACCAATGAAATACCTAGGGTTTGATATATAATAAATTCTTCATCCCATTTTTTAGAGAGACGAACTGGTTCAATAAAAAATATTCCCTTTTTTATTAATTCTGTAAGAGATAGATCCCTTTGAATCAACATTACATCTAGACGCATCTCTCCTCTTTGAATTGAGTATATAGCAATTTCCTTTAGATTTATCAGTCTAAGTAGTAGACAATATACCTTGATATTGTTGATCATTCTTTGATTCAAAGAATCATCCCATCTTAATTGAAAAAGGAAATATTTTTTCAGAAATAAATCTAGTTCTGCTTCCTTCTTACTCTTGAATTGTTTTTTCTTTCTACGTTTTTTAATGGTGGATCCTGTGTCATTTTTTTCAACATCTTCTTTTTTCTTTTGTTTTTGTGTATCTTGTTGTGTATCTGATCCAAAATCTCTTTGGTTTGGCTTTTGTTTTTTTTCTTGTTGGTTCTGATTCTCTAATTCAAGATATTCTTTTTTATTAGATTGTAGATTAATATCCTTTTTTTGATTTCCGTTGATGTTCTTATTTTGACTAATATTCGTATTTCTATGAATGTTTAAAAGAAGAAATTGGATTGGTATAATCCATGCTTTAAGCTTATATACATCATAAAGTAGTCCAAATTCTGGGAAGAACCAAGATTCCAGATTTGATATGGGACGATATAGCTTTTCTTTATTCATTCCCATCCAATCAAAAAAGGTTTTTCTTTTATTGGATGTTTCTGTTTTTTGATGAATCGCGAGAGGATTAATATCTTTATTATAAATTTTTTGATAATTATAAGTTCCGGCTTTAGTATTTTTATTAATCTTGGTACCAATATGCATATTAGTCCAGGTATCAATATTGATATTTTTTCTAAAACAAAACCGGAGAATTCTACAATCAAAGTATTTTCTATCCAGATTTTTTTCTCCATATAGACTAGATTTTTCTCCTAGATAATCACTAATATCTATACCTACTAGTACATAAAATGATTCGGGTTTCTGTGTTTTCTGTGTATTGAAATTATATGGAATTTTTTTGTCTCTGTTTACTTGTAATGGCGATGGATAAATATATGAGTCCCCTCCATCCTCGTAATTCATATATTTATGTGCTAGAAAATTATATTTGTAGTTTTTTTTTAATTTTTCTTTTTCTCCTGTCCATGAGTCTATTCCGTAATAATTTTGTTTCACATAATGAATTAATTGGTTTTTTTTATATGAATCCAATATTATTGAGTCTTTTTTTTGAGGTGTACAATGTTGATTGACTTTATTTCTCCATTTTTGTGGTACTAATCGAGACCATTGAGTTTGAGATAAATTGTATTGATAATGACTCTTTAACCAGTTTTTCCATTTATTCATTCCAGATTTATAAACTTTCTTATACTTTGGTTTGGAATCAAATAGTCCTCGTGTCCCACAATAATCCTTGATTCTATCTTTAAGAAAAAGATGTATCCCGTGATATTGAAGTACAGATTTCAAGTAATACAAGTTAGTAACTTGAACTTGTGATAATGTGTAAAACACATATGCTTGTGACAAAGAGGATAAGTCACAATAAATGTTTGAATTCTTATTACTAATATTAGTAATATTAGAAAGCGACTTTTTCATTGTCGAAATAAAGTGAATTGTATTTTTATTTGTTTGATCAATCCCTTCTTGATTTGTTTCATCGTGGTAAAAGAATTTATTGATCATTTTTTTTGTTGATTCAAGGAAAAGTTGTGCATTGGTCCTAAGAATGTTAATGGTACATAGAAGGATATCGCTGTATATTCTTTCAATGAAATATTTGAGAAAGTAGTATAATTTACGTATTAATCGGGTAGTCTTTCTTTTTAATATTTGCCAAATAGGTTTTTGTAATTCTGCATTTTTATCAGCACAATTTGTCTTGTCAGGGCTAATACTTATACTTGGAGTTAGAACTGTTTTTTTCTTGTCTTTTGTGATTTGTTCTATTTGATTCCTAATTGTGCTTGTCCTATCAGCAAGATCCTTTATTTTTTTTTCTATAAGTGAATATTTTGTCCAATTCGTGGATCTAATTCGAGTAGTTGATTCGTCGGTAATCTTATTACTGATTATAGAATCTCTTCTATTTTCGTTCGATTCATAGACTTTGACTTTCCCGAATCCAAATAATAAAATTGGGTTTATTTTTTCAAGTTCTTTCATTATTCGTTTTATAACTAGAACTATTTTCCTAACCCATCTTTTTTTTTCTTTTGAAATTTGTAAAAACCATTTTTTCATTTTTTTAGAAACTCTTAGGACTAGAGAAAGAGAAAATGATTTTTCCAAATTTCTCATTTTTTTTTTTAACTCTTTCAAAATAGGTTCAAAAAAAGAAGGTTGTTTTCGAGGAGAACCAAAAGGGAGTTCCGCTTCTCTTCCCCAGACTGTTAAAAAACAAAAATTGTCTTTTTTTCCTTTTTTTCTCATTGTATCTCTATGATGGGATCGTACTTTAGATTTTCGCCAAGGTTTCAGACGGAAAGGAAATAGAATTTTTATCTGAATACCATCCGTTAACCAATCTTTTGGAAATTCTGTTTCTGATAATTGAACACCATTATAAGTGCATTTAACATGCATTTCTCTATTCCAATCTTTCAAATCCTCGTACCACTCGGGGAATTGAAATAATAATATACGGCCAACATTTTTAGCTATTATCAATGAAGGCAATACAATGTATTTTCTAAGAATTGATTGGGTTACTAACATCGAACCCCTTATTGCTTGAGCAAATATAATGCTATCCCAAGTTTCTGATATTGTTATACGTTCATTTTCCTCTTTTTTTTCCTTGTTTTTCTTCTCTCTTTCTTTTGTCTCTTCCTTCTCAGAATCATAAACTTGAAATTCCGATCCTCTACCCACCCAACCCCTAAAAACGAGA